TAATCCCCTTTTTTTATTTGTTCATAGAATTGCAACAAAATCACCCCGTTGATGGGGTAATGTACAAATTTGTATTTATAGTCTATAGTATAGAACCAATTAGTTCATTTAGTCACTTGACTGATCTTTTTTCTATTCATCTTAGATCAATTTATATCAATAAAATAAAAATATATTTTTAGCGTTATCGAAGACGGAATTTGAAGGTAATAAGTGTAGTATGAATAGAACAAGAGAGGGGGGAAATAATAAAGAAAAGGTTAGCCAAAACTATATACAAGTTATCCACACCCTCTTTTTTTTTATTTCATTAATGGAATTTCGGTTATTGATTAAGGTGAAGTTCCGTAAAAACCCCTGCCTTCTTTAAAATATCATGAACAGTTCCTGTAGGTTGAGCACCCTTTTCAAGGAAATATAGAATAGCAGGAACATTTAAATAGGTTTGATTCTTTATCGGATCATAAAAACCCACTTTACGAAGATCTCTTCCTTCTCTTCGGGATCGAACATCAATTGCAATGATTCGATAAACGGCTCATTGGGATAGATGTAAATTAACAATACCCCCCCCAGAACCGTATAAGAAGTTTTCTCCTCGTACGGCTCGAGGAAATTCAAAGTTATGTATAGAATTCTAATTAATGTCAAATAGATCCATAGATTATTAAATCAATTAGACTATGATTTAAATACTTTTTTCTTATTCTTTTTTGAAAAAAAAACTCATTCTTATCCCCATAACTCAAGTTGGATAACTCTCACTCAAAGGAAAACAACCCTTAAGCTTAAGCATTTCATTTATTGAGTGGTCTCTAACCCCTTTATTTTTGCCTGTCTCCTTTAGAATCTATTTCGATTCTTCATTCTGATCTAGTTTAGTTATTGAGACAATTGAAAAAGATTTTTCCTTGTTCCGGGATCCTTTATCCTTGCCTTGAATCATTGGGTTTAGACATTACTTCGGTGATCTTTAATCGTTTCAAAATGGCAGCAACATACCATTTTTTGTGATTTATTTTTATCAAAGAATCATATAAATAATGGATTCTCGCGTGATACACTTTTGATCAAATTTGACGTTTGAATTTGAAACTTGGTCAAATTGGATCCTTTCGATTTCTATACCGAACATATACTTACGAAGTAGTTTTAACTTATTGATTGACACTAACCCTAGATCTCTGCCCTTGATAAACGAATCAATACTTTCTACTCGAGCTCCATCATGTACTATTTACAGCAAAACCCTCAAAAAATGAGAGCTCTAGTGGAACAGAACAAACGATGTCGAGTCAAGAGCATCTTCATTCCTATATAATATAAAATGGTGGGTGTAAGAATCCACAGTGGATCATGTCCTTCAAGTCGCACGTTGCTTTCTACCACATCGTTTTAAACGAAGTTTTACCATAACCTCTAATTTCTTGGAACTGGTATGTAATTGATTCATTTATGGAATCATGTATAGTCGTTGGTTTAGTTGGTCCATAGTAATCTATACTCTTATGACATGAGTAGTTTTTGAAAAAGTCTTAGCAATAATTCAATTTATTTAAACCCATATTTTATTGTATATATTGGATCAATAATATTTTTTTTGTATGAGTGCAATAGAGATTTTTTTTTTCATTTCTATAAATGAAGAAATAATTAATTACGAATAATTAAGAATCTCCATTTTTCAATTTCTTCATAGAATGGATTCACGAGTTTCACACTTCTTCGAGTAGCAAGGACTCATAAGAAATCATTAAAAAGATTTAATTGATTGAAAATTTCCTACCTCAATATTATTATTTGAATAAAGTTTTGTAATAAAAAAGGATTTATTACATTTTATTATCATAAATAAATGCATATTCGGATTAACCCAGCAATGATTTGAAACCAGTAGATAGATCAAAAATAAAAATCTTTTTCACAAAAATAGCAATAAAACGATAAAAATACATAATAACAATACATATCAGCATTTTCTGCCTAGTTTATTTAACTTAAGAGACTCAATAATCTTTCCCTAAAATAAAGTGAAAAAGATGTATGAATAACCTCTGTCTGAATTGTTACTTGGATTTACAATTATTCATTACAGACAAACACAAAATACGAAAAAATGAGGTGAAAAGAAATACATAATATGTTACATATGTAACTTGATTCTTTGTTAATCAGATTCGTACAGATATTAAAATCGATATCTTCCATTATGGATTAACTCCTATCTACCCCCCCAATTATATAGAGTAGATGCATCATAAATCAAAAAAGGATCCTACGGGGGACTGGACTAGTTTCGGAGGTGCTAGACTATCTTGTATAAGGCTAAAGTCAAACAGATCTAGATTAAACGATTGTTCCTACCTATTTTTTTGATTTTACTCTAAATTTGAGTACCCTAAATCGGTCTTAAGAGACTTAAGACCATTGATTGAATTCCATTAGTGCCAAAAACCCAAGACCTTCGTGTTTATAATTCATAAATCCACAGAAAAAAAAAAAAAGAATAATCGGGTTTCACACACCATTTAAGGGATAGAGAATAAGAGAGGCTTTCGCATTTCGATTTTGAATGCATCATTATAAGAAAATAAGAAAGAACAACCACATTCTATCTATATCTAATACTAGACTTTTAAGCATAAGGTTGTTTTAAAGGGCAATCTTTAGTCTGATATGATATCGAATATTTTTCTATAGATCTTATAATATACTATTATATATATAATATGCATACTCTGGGACGGAAGGATTCGAACCTCCGAATAGCGGGACCAAAACCCGTTGCCTTACCACTTGGCCACGCCCCATTTATATTCAACACTAATAAACACTAATATTGGTAGTGGTTGGTCGTCAATTCCAGTCGAAATATTTATAGAAAAAATTAGCTTGTTGCTCGGATTTTGATACGTTTATAGATCCAATTAAACTGAATTTATTGATCATTACATATAATTCCATTAAGATATTGTATGAAAGTAGGATTTCTTCTATTCTCTTTTTATTTGAGAATTGAAGGATTTTTGATTGGCTGAGTTCGAATCAAAGAAAGGTTTTTTGACCTACTTTATGTTATTAATTTTTCCCTTATCCCTTATATCATAGGAATAATAGGGGATTAATAACTCAATAAAATCAAAAGAAATACAATTATCTTCAAGAACAAAGAAAAAAAAAAAAATTGTTATGCTTAATATCTTAAGTTTCATCGGTATCTGTCTTAATTCTTTCCTTTATTCAAGTAGTTTTTTCGTCGCCAAATTGCCTGAGGCCTACGCTTTTTTGAATCCAATAGTAGATGTTATGCCAGTAATACCTCTATTCTTTTTTCTATTAGCTTTTGTTTGGCAAGCTGCCGTAAGCTTTCGATAAGATTTTTAATACTGTCCGAGACAAATTCATGATTTACTAGAAAAAAAAGATTCTAACTAGTTATAAGATCAGATAAGTCGTACATACAGTCTGAACCTTTGAGTTGAGTCCAATATTGAAATTCTTCTATAGCTGTGATAAATCGGGATCACTCTCATTTTCTTATTCTTACTTTTTTCCATTGAACGACCCTGTTAGAGTCCCCCCCAATATATAATTGTGGGTATGAAATCCAATTTTTAGTAATGAACGACTCAACTCTTAAAAATTTTTCCTATTTCTAGAAATAACTTCACTGCATTTCTTGGTGTCAAAATAGGTTAAAATAGAGAATCTATTCTCTTTTTTTTTTTTTTTAATGATCTTGGAGATTGTGTAATGCTTACTCTCAAACTATTTGTTTATACAGTAGTAATATTCTTTGTTTCTCTCTTCATTTTCGGATTCCTATCTAATGACCCGGGACGTAATCCGGGACGTGAAGAATAAAAAAAATAAGATTTTTTTTCCTTGCTTGATTTTGAAATGTTCTTAAAATTTTATCTATTCCACATCTTTCCTCAACTATAAAAAAATACCAAGTAATTGACAGAAACGGAAAGAGAGGGATTCGAACCCTCGGTACAAAAAACTCGTACAACGGATTAGCAATCCGACGCTTTAGTCCACTCAGCCATCTCTCCCCAAATTGAAAAAGGATAATTACTATGATACATTGTATAAAAAATAGAAAATGAAGGCTTGAAAAAAGCCGTTCTTTATCTCTCTTTATTATCTTTATCTACCCTTATTATATAGATATATAATTATCTAGATATATCGATGGATATCTATAAAATCGATAAAAACTTTTATCAGCAATTCCATTTAGATAAATTAGATAAAAGTAAGGGCTCAAAAGAAAAGATATCTCCAATCCTAATATATAAATAATACCAATATATTAAAGATTACTAAAAATATATATTTATATTTATAAATAAATAAAAATAAAGTACCTCTTTTATTTTATTTCATCCGAAAAGTCCTTTTCTTTTTATTTCCGCGGCCTGGCCTGGTCAGTACCTAGCCGGGCTTTTTTTGTTCCAATGAATCGTAGATAAAATTATTTATTTGATTTGAAATTGAAAACACAAAATGTTTTTGAAACAAAAAAAAATCGAAACAACAAGAATCATAAGAAGAATTATTATGTCGATTCCGATGATACAGAAAAAGATGATATAGAATCAAGGTGCCATTCGTTATTATTATTCTTTATTACTTTACTGGAATAAAATAAAAAAACTTATTATTTAGTTAATTAAAATGAGTCCTCTTTTCCTAATCTCATTAGTCGCCCTGACGAAAATACGTCAACGCTCGAATTTTCATGATTCTTTTCTGATCCGATCTTTTTATTACTTATTACTACGACTTATTTTCGTCTTCGACAAAAGGTCCATTTATATACAATAATTGCATTGTAGCGGATATAGTTTAGTGGTAAAAGTGCGATTCGTTCTATTAATCCCCTAATAGTTAAGGGATCCTTCGGTTTTATTAATATTCCGATCAAAAACTTTATTTCTTAAAAGGATTTAATCCTTTACCTCTCGATGAAAGATTCGAGGAAAAATATAAAT